TTCTTATAGATCAGACAAAGTAATTGAAGTTAACCCGGACAGAATAATGGAAGTCTCATTCATATATATTATTATTATGTGATAAAATGTGATAAATCACAAAATTGATAAATAAGATAATAATATAAGGATTACAAAATTGGATGGGAATTCTTTGAAATTCGAAAATATGGAACAATACTTATTTCGGATGAGCCAAGCCAATAAATCGGATGAACTGCAAAAATTCTGTATCATGAATTATGTAACGTGCACATCAACATCAATTATATGGCCACAAAAAAGAAAAAGTAACATCCAAAGATATGAAAAAAAAAATGAAAATCTCAAAAAAATACTAAAGAATTGGGATCTATTCTTTAAGTCTTTAAGCATCTAGGAAGAATATATCTATAGATACCTAAATAGATAAAATAAATATATATAATAATTTAGAGCACAAATGGGTATGTATCTATTCCCCATATTTAAAAAAATATGGGGAATAGATACTCATACAAATGAATCATATGCCAGGAACCAGATTTGAACTGGTGACACGAGGATTTTCAGTCCTCTGCTCTACCAACTGAGCTATCCCGACCATTCTTGACGCATCAGCCTCATTTTTATTTTAAAAGATTACTGGAGTATATGTCAATGAATCTATGTCAACTAAGTCCAAAAAGACAAAAAATAAAATTTTGTAAGTAAGTTTTAGTAGTAGTAATTATATTATTATTATTTTGTATTGTTAATCACGCATATGAGGACGATTCCTTGCTCAAAAATAAGATATTTATTTGTATGTTTATAATTAAATAATAAATTATACGTGTTTAACATATATACATACATATATATGCAATTCACATATATATCAAAACTTATGACTTGTAATTAGGATAAGAAAAAGATCAAAATTCCAATTTATTTGTGAAAGAATAAACAAAATAAAACACATACCATAAATAATGAATTAAAAATAGAGAGGATATAGGAAAAAAATTAGAAAGTTAAACAGGTCCTTTGGGGATAGAGGGACTTGAACCCTCACGATTTCTAAAGTCGACGGATTTTCCTCTTACTATAAATTTCATTGTTGTCGATATTGACATGTAGAATAGGACTCTATCTTTGTTCTCGTCTAATTGATCAGTTCCTCAAAGGATCTATCAGATTATGATGGAGTGAATGATTTGATCAATGAATATTTCGTCTTTTCTTCCACTTTATTAAACTTGGAATTGATTTACATCTTTCATTTTTAAATATTTTTCTCACAAACGGAGATTTGAAGTCTTCATTAATCAATTGAAATAGTATTTCAGTATATATATCCATAGGTTTATCTTTGATTCATTCCTAGAATTTTGATGGAAGGATTCCTTTCCTAATGCAAAAGGAAAAGTCGTCAACTCCATTTGTTAGAACAGCTTCCATTGAGTCTCTGCACCTATCCTTTTTGATTATAACTTTTTGTTTCTTTCTTTGTTTACGGAAAACAGGATTTGGCTCAGGATTGCCCATTGTGAATTCCAGGGTTTCTCTGAATTTGAAAGTTCTCACTTGGTAAGTTTCCATACCAAGACTCAATCCAATTAAGTCCGTAGCGTCTACCTATTTCGCCATATCCCCCTTTTTTATTTGAAAAATGAAAATCTCATTCGAATACTTTTTTATTTATATTTTGAATTATGAACATTATGCCGAAACTTTTGAATTTATTAAATAGGGATTCTTATATTGAAAAATGTTTGTTCCTATTTTATTTTATTGATTTTATTTCATCTATATTGGATACCATTCTATTATTTGTATTTGGTTGAATCAGAAATGATTCTATTATGTATTTATTCGCAATTCAATATACACAGATAGATACCACATATCTATCTATATTCTATGCCCTTACTTCTATTATGTTTTCATGCAATTTGTAATACTCGAATGGTCGATTCTTTATATATATTTCCGAATGAAAACGTGGGAATCTTTGATTATGATCTGAGTTAGTCTTTTCTATTTCTTTCATTTTAAAATTCAAATAAAAATTTAGAAAAATATAATTCAAAAAAAATTTAAATATCTAACAATAAAATATGTAAGAATTAAATATCTTATAATTCTTTCTTAAGTAATTCAGTAATATTAATTACTGTTTACTTTAACTTAATTATTACATTAGTATAGTATAGATTATAGAATTCTAAAAATTAGAATATTCAATTTCGAATTCGAAATACTATTACTAAATACTAAATACTATATACAAAATACTATTAGAATTATTATTCTATTATATAGAATATATAATTCTATATATAATTATGTCTATCTATTTGATAAATAGATGGAAATATATTCTATTAATTTGAATTAATTAATAGTAATTCTGAATATTAATAGTTATCTTACACTTTATGCTATGTACTAAAATATTAAGTAAATAATATTGGATATTCTATATTTTTTTCTGTGTTCATATTAATTTGAATTATGGTATAAATAACTAACAAAA